TCTATTATTCCTTGCATCATAGGTGTTGCTGCGTCTTGAAATCCTAATTGCCATGGTTCCGCTGCATCACAAGGAGCCGGGACGAATAGCCATTCTAGAACAATCATTTGCTTTGGTTCATTATTTGACTGCTCTGCTCCCCCCAAAAAAAGAGAGAGACTGATTCTTGCTTGCTCTCCGGAAGACGGAAATCGCCGGTTGGGTTTACCAACCAAGAAAGAAAATGGTGTACATGATGAATCATTAATAACAAGATTCGATATATCATTTATCCTTTTATGAAAGGATATACCGAATCAATCTCTGATAGACACGCGTTTCCCTTGTGCCGTATCGAGAGATGTTATTAAGATATTCTTGATATGTGGCCTGCGAGAATGCTCTCCCTTGTGGGTAAAAGAGAATTCCGCGCAATTGGTGGCGGTTGGCGAGGACGTGATCGGGATCACATCCATCGGCAACTAGTGCCCCTCCCCCCACCTCATCGGACGCCGCCGATGCGATACAAGGTTCCTGTTGGAAAAAGAAGAATAGGATAGTGGGTATTATTAAATAAATGGGGGCGGGGGATTCGGCCAATGGGCTCTGCTCCCTTTTGAGCCATTTTCCGAACTCCACTTCTTCAACAAGAGAAAAGATCATATCGGCAACAGCAAGTAAAGTCTGAAATGCCTCAGAAGCAAGTCTTGGCTTAGCTGCATTATCTTCCTACCGATGTCATACTAGACTCTATTATGACCTGAGGGTGACTGAACTACCTTAAGTCCCGAAGTAACTTCTCCTCTCTTCCCTCTCGACAGGGAACTTAGCTAGAGGAATTCATTCTCTCGTACTTGAACTGCTGTAGACAAGAAGTGAAAGCCCTAGGGAAAAGCGTAGCGCTTATCGTTTAACAGGTACGTAGCCTCTTTCGAGAGGCGAAGAATAGCTATCTTTCAGAAAGAAGAAGAAGAGCAGCAAACCCTTTTTTTACTATCAGACTCGAGGCGAAGAGGTGGGAAAGGGAGGGTTACTACAAGTGCTGTGATGAGATCTGTCTTTCGGCTTGGTCGTCGTCACACCACTCGCTGATGCGGATCTGGGAGGCTGGGTCGGCTAGCATTGAATACGAATAAGCTCTTCTTTCATTCCTCTTGTTCAAATGCTTTCCCTTGGCTTCGGTGCCAGCTAGGACTGGTAGCATGGTCTTCTCTTAGGGTTTCTCTTGGTGGAGGAATGGGAGCTGCACGTTAGCACTTTACTTTCTGACTTTTCCGGCATAAGAGGTCCTGCACCAGGTGCTCCCTGAGCCCGAAGCTCCGCACTCCTGACTACTCTCGTTTATCATTATCTAGAGCTTACCGATCCAAGGTTGCTCTGCTCCCACCTATCGGTTCACTAGGGGTTTACAAGGACATGGGATTTCTTCGTCCCAATCCTACCGCCCTACCTTATTGGGGGTCTACGTGGTTGGTAGATTTCGTCTGCTCTACACGAGCCTTAGATAGAATGAGTTTGATTGTCAAAATGTGGGATTGCCCATATTCATATTCTTCCTTAAACGTTAATTTAACAGCAATAAGAAAGCAGTCATATGGCATAGATACATTAGACTCTTCTCTAACCCTTATCTTATATAGCGGCTGCTATGCTTCTATTCTTCTCGTCAATCAATAGTGTATGTGATGTACTACGTCGCTGTCCTCTCTCGAGTTACTTCGTTCCTTCTCAATAGATGAGATTGGACTGTCTTCGGCCAAAGGCAAATAGTTGCCTTAAGCTTCTGTTGGTTCGAGATATAGATAGTAGGGAAATGCCGTAGTTCTCCCAGCTCGAAAGTCATGACCCGGTTGACCCTCTTTCGGTTCCAGAGATATAGAGTTCAGTGACTGTAGGGCTTCAAGTTTTTCTAAAAAAAATCGGAAGAGATACAACTCACTAGGTAGAGTCTCTTTCGCCTACAGGAGTAGGCATTCTAATGAAGTTCCATCATTCTTTTTGCTGGCAAGGCCTCCGAGCTTTGAAGCCGAGCTATTCGCCTTTAACACGATCCTGTAACACACTCTTATTGAGGCTAGGCACCTGCCTTAGAGACAAAGGCAGGACCTATACGAATAAAGGTACTTAGCCGATCCGATGCCGCTTAGTGGCTTGGTCAGATTCCATTTACTTTACTATACGATGAAGCCGAGTCCCCTTAACCACACGGCCTAGACTCCGTTGGTGAATCACTTGAGCCTTGAACCTAAAAACCGATAACAAGCTAAAAGGCGCATCTCTCTAAGCCAAGATCGTCTGCTCCTCAGCAATTGATCCAAAAAGTGCCACAGCTCCTTCTTAGGCGAGCGAAGTGACCTAACCTGGTTCCATCTAGAAGGACCCTCTTCTGTCTATCTACGTAATTAAGTGCCATCCCGCTTCTGCCAGAATCGAAGCCAATACGTGGACGCTTAAATGATTTGGTTCACGTCTTTCAATGCCTTAAGTTAGTTCTTACCCGAGTGACTGAATTCCATAGTTCATTCCTAAACCGGAAAGATCGTCCCAAACTAAAAGAGAGTCTACCAAACAAGGATCTTCCCAGCCTTCCACCAAAGCCACAACACTTCCTGTATCACCATCTCCGCTCACAGAGGGATAAGCGGACTAGCCGGCTGAAAGGCAAAGAGAAGAACTCCCTACTCAATTACAACTAACTAACCGCCTGGAAGGAATCGCTTTCCATGTTGGAATCCATCTAATACCCTGGTTAAGAGGTATAGAGGTCAACGATGGAAAGTACCTAGGAAGCAGAACTCGCCAAGAGTCTGAGATCTGATTGAACAATTGTAAGATTTTCATCATATCAAATGCTCTTTCAGTCTGCAGAAACTTGGGAGGGGTCACAATAGAATCAAGTATTCTCACACTTAATCGCTTTGCCAACGGTATGACCCGTGACAAAGTGAAGAAGGAGAGATATAATTGAACTAATGTGTCCGCCTTATCATCCTTCCTCATTATCACCTTACGGTGAAATGAAGGAATGATCCTAGGTAGACCATTCCGACGGAGGGAGACGAAAACAGGTAGTCTCTCATGCTCGTAAGGCGGCCCGGCGTAAACCTGTTGAAGGCAAACGCCACAATGCTTTAAATAAAGTGCAGTAGATAAAGGACCGGACTTACGGTATAATTGACGTACCTGTTTCGCAAACAAGTGCGCAGCTATACAGTTCTCCCTTGAAAGGCCATCAGTGACCTTTCAGAAAGATTCTAATAAGTGGAGAAATCATCAATTCAATGAGATTCCGGGTTCATTCCACTTCAACTAGCTGGCAATATCTTAAGCTTAAGTACTATTCCCTCTCAGCTTCAAAAGGGCTTCCCCGAGGAGAGGACAGGGCATCTCTATGGTTCCAATCTGGTATCGCAGAGTTCGTCGATCTTCTTCTGACTAGTGCCGTGCTGTCAAACATCAATATAATATAATATCGGGAATCTCTTTTACCTTCAATGTGTCTAGGGTAGGGACCTATCTTCTTCGTAGTGGGCCCTTCTCTCTCTTAGTATGAGCCCCGGAACTGCTTGTTATACATGCCGCCTGCTGTCTGATACCATTACTTGACTTTCAGGCTAAAGGAAAGAAATTCGCCAAGCTAATTGAATAAGTGAGACGAGTGCAACCATTTCAGGTTTATGATGGATGAACGGACATAGGTACTGGACGGACATAGAATCTTTCATACTTTTCATAATAAATAACCGGATAGAGAAGTAACGTAGTCACCGATTGGAAGACTTCGACGGTTTGGAATGATTACTTGCTTTGGGAAGGACTTTTTTTCAACTAAAGCAAAAGCTTCAACGACTAAGAAAGTTGGCAATTGTGCGAGACCTGAAAGAACATAAGGGGATGGAACTAGACAAGGAAGGAGAGTCCCTCGCTATACGACTTCCCATACTGAAAATCCAATGATAGAAGAATAGGCAGCAGCCAAGGCAAGGCCTTACTAGAAGAGAAAGAATTCTTAGCGTGAAGTGAGACACGAACTGAACTCGCTAAAAGACGAAAAAGAATTCCGGGATGGGATTCAACTAAAGGAAGAAAGAGAAATCGCATTGAAAGCAATGGTCCTGACCATACAAGGGAAAACTGCGGAATAGGGAAATGGGAAGATACCTGCAAGCAGACTCAATCAAAGACTATTCTACGATCTTTTTTCAAAAAACTGAAGGACTCGCTAAGAGAGAGTTTGAAATAGGGATAGAGGGCGTACGGACTAAGAGCTGTGGGACTTGAACAAAGACGAATTCAAAATACTGTATCCTGCCCCTGTTATGTTAGCGTCTCTAATCTCATCTATTGGTTGGAGGGAAAGAAAGAGTCTAAGCTGCCCGCCTTCTTCAATTTAACAAAGAAGATTTGAGTGCTTTCAGCCCCTTCTCCTAAAATGTTAGGCGAGGTGCCTTCTGCTCTCTTCGATTTAGCAAGCAACTGAGTGGCTTTCGCTCCTTGGTCTATTGTCTATCGATGTACCTCTCTTTAGTGCTTGAGTTAGTTGATAGAGACCTGTACCGTAGGAATAGGCCACTTCTTGGCAAGTTCGGAAGCTTTGGTGAGAGGGGAACTAATGCTAATGGTCTCGGATATGGCTCAGAGTACTGCCTCACTTAGTCCAGCTGAGTTCTACTATTAACTAATGAGACTTACATAGAGTACAAGTACCAAATACAGATAAAAAGAGTGTATGCGAGTCAGTGCGAAAGCTTTTGCATCTTCTTTTCCGTCTACTAATTTGAGCTCTTCCCGTCGATCAGTGTGACTCCAAAATCCACATACAGAGAAAGCGGATGTGCCCTTATTAGCGTAGTTGCAAGGCTTTCTTTCGTGAGCTAGCCTTGTTTGCTTCCTCTTTTCCTCTCTGTTTCGGGTGTCCATCCAATCTCTGATTCAAGTCCATAACTTCCTTGAATATAGCTCCTGTTGCTCTTCTCTGGCTAGGATGTCACTTATATGGCCATCTTTTCTTAAGCCTCAGG